TTCCCAATTCATGGAATGGAATAGAGGACTATATGTTTCTCGGGCGCACAGACCCAAATTGAATTCATTTCTTGTACAATACAAAATGAATTTCACATTAACAGAATTTCATTTCCCTGATAGAATACTTTTCCAGATTCAAAAATCCCCCCTTCTGACTTCGGTTTTGTTTGTGTAACCGCAATTACTAATGTGAAGTTGAAAAATCTATTTCATTCAAATTATACGCTGAGCTTTTGGTATAGGTATCCCAGTACGAATAACCTAAGGAAGGGGGGTAAAAGAAAAATAAAGATCAATATCCCACCCCTTTTAGCTTAGCAAGTAGCAGGGGAATAAATCCATTTTTCCTTCCTATTTTGATATTTTTTTAGAGGGCTCGTCAAAGAACGAACAAACCCCAAACTAAAATAGTTAGTTTGATGGAATATTACATCCTTTATCCCGGGACTCTTCTTTATCACACTTCTTTGTCTTCCAAGAAAACTAGATCATTAAAAAAAAACGTAGTTTAGAACGTAACTCCCTTCTTTTTCCACTTCGCTTCGATTGTTTGTTGGGGGTTTATGACTAATGGAAACGGACGGGTGGTCAGACGATACTTTATCCGATGATTGTACAAGGAGGACGTAAGGTAGGTTATAGATAAAGAACAGAAAAGAATGAGAAATAAAGAAATTTTGGATTCGGTATGGATAAAAGATCTTCCTATGTTATACTATTCAATTCTTGACGACGAATTGATTTGATAGCTCAGATATTGTTATTCATGATATTGATCTGATTTCAAGATCATCGAGAGGGAATTCATTCATTGAATTGACAGGAGAAAGATTTATTATCTCTATGGGATTAAATCCCGAGTTATTTTGAAGTAAAAAAACGATGAGATTATGGAAGTAAATATTCTTGCATTTATTGCTACTGCACTGTTCATTCTAGTCCCTACTGCGTTTCTACTTATCATTTACGTAAAAACCGTAAGTCAAAATGATTAATTAATGAGTTAATGGTTAAACAAATCAAATGAAAAGGATTCTCATTTTGCGTCTTAAATGAAATGAGCGGACTATAATCGGCAGTATTCTATGAGATCTGATAGTACGGTAAGAAAGAAATAGATGAACCCTTCTTTCTTACCATACTATCTATTAGTGTTAGTATTATTGTAGTGTATAAAGTTATACAGCGTATAAAGAAAGTTGTACTTTATAATCTAATAAAGATAGAGGCTAAATATAAATCAATCTACAATATTATCTTCATATATGTAGATATCAATTCCATTCATTTCATATATAGAATGGACATAGGACCCAATTCTATTTCTTTGATACATCTATTTGTTTCGAGCAATCTGAAATAATCGTCTGACTCTTATAGTTCGAATTTCTAGATTTTTGATTATTTACAATATGAATTTCAGGATCTATCGAAAGAATCAAATCAATGCAGGAAAAACGATATGGGCATATATTAATAAAATCAAATAGTCATTTTTTTTAGCATTCCGAAGAAATAATTGATTGAGCCATTGACAGGAGTTCTGTGGGCACTTCTTCGGATTTCGAAGAGTAAACCTCACAGATTTTTAACGGTTGAACCATGATATGAAATGCGTCGATAAAATCGAAATTCCGAAAAGAAAAAGAAAAAAATAATAGAAAATAATAAAAAAAGGAAAGTGCGCAATATGTGACGCCCCTAAGGCAAGATCTTCTTTTATTATGCATAGTATCCCGTTAGACAACCACTATGTTTATATTCTTTCTCATATAAAGTGCGTATACACTTAACAAAACGACTTCCTTTTTGAAGAGTAAAAAGGGAAAGAAAAGGGGATCGGGTCTTCCTCAGTATCCATCTATCATTCTGGTAAGAGCCCGTTCATTGAAATAGAAAAGTTAGGAAGAATAAAGTTGGACTAAATTTTCTATCATCTGTATCCTTTCCTTTCGAAACACAAACATGGGAATCCGTGAAATATCTCTTTGATTGAAAGAGTATTAGTCATATAATACATTATTCCACTAGAATCCAATGGAATTTCAAAATAAAGATATATATTCGATTTTTTTCTTTTTAAAGAGTTCAAACCGCCTTGCAGAACGACCTATAAAACAATTGATAGAGTTTGATTCCTCAACTCAATTAGTAGTACCTTTAGAGCCCACTTCTTCCCCATACTACGAGTGAAAGGGAAAATGTAAAGACTACCATTAAAGCAGCCCAAGCAAGACTTACTATATCCATGTGAATTATGTCCCCTATCTTGATGAAGGAATTAGTCCATTATTGCTCACTAATAATAGTGGAATCAATGGCGCAGAGTCAAAAAGGGATTCTGACCGAAGACTATTGATGAACCAATCCAACAAATCCACTTCTAAAAAATTCCTATATGATTTGAAATCTGGAAAGACTAAATACAAGTAAAATATGCAATGATATCTCAAGGAACTCTTATTAATGGAACATGTAGGAATAATAAGGCCTATTC